TACCACGCCTGAGGAAAACTTAGTGTAAAACAATGGTATCGGCCAAATAAATAGTAGTTAATAAAGAAAATACGTAGGCTTGAATAACCGCCACCGCGGCCTCTAGTAAACTTATAAAAACCATAATTAAAACAGGAAAGATATTTAAAACTCCCGCCGTAGTTAGCATATTAAAACCAAACCCAGCTAAAATGGCAAATAATAAATGACCAGCTGATAAGTTTGCGGCGAGACGGACCCCCAAAGAGATAGCCCTAGATATATAGCTTATTGTTTCAATTATTACCAAAAGGGGGGCCAGTCCTAGAGGAGCCCCGGCCGGCATTAGAATGCTTAAATAATTCCACTTGAACTTTCAGAGCCCAGCTAAAGTTACACCAATTACAATTGAAAATGATAGGCCTAGCGTAACGACTACATGAACTGTTACTGTAAAGACATAGGGAAACAAGCCTAAAATATTTAAGAAAACTATAAAAATAAAGAGGGAAAAAACAAAGGGGAAGTACTGGGTCCCCGAATTATCTTTTACTAGCCCGTGGAAGTGATCATAAATCGACTCCATGATTGCTTGCCATCGGTTAGGAATTAATCGGTTCCCCTTTAATAATATCAGAGCTACAGCCATAGCCAACATCATCATCATTGACGAGTTAGTGACGGCGATCAAATCCACTACTTTAAATTGATCAAAATAAGCAGCACCCATCTTAATTATAGCCCCATAGGGGGGTTTAATGTGTTAAATTTTATCCTGGCTTCATAACGAGGCTGGCCCCTTGCTTAAGTCAGATGTTTTAGGGGCCCCTGTCCAACTTACCCCAACCGATCTTCTGATTAGAAAATTAGTTTTAATAACGGGTAAGACGGAGACTACCAAAAAAGAGAATAATAAAAATAAAGCGACTAAGGTTCACCTGTATTGAGTTAAATAAGTAGCAGTTTCCAATTGGGGCATCATTATTCTTTAACTTCTTGCAGCCTAACCTCTAAGTCAATTAAGAGATTTGATAGCGATCGTTCCCTTTATTCGATAATAGGCCACCATAATTGCCAGCCCAATAGAAGACTCCGCCGCGGCCACCGTCAATACCATAATTGTAAAAACTTGTTCGATTAAAGCATCTGTAACCATAGAATTAATTAAAAATAGAAAAGAGGCGGCCAACAAAATTAGTTCTATTGACATTAATATAATTATAAGATGTCCTCTATTCAGCACAATTCCTAACACTCCCAATAATAACAATAGAATAGCTACTATCATATATCTATAATACATAAATAAATGGACCACCCCACTTGGGGGTGGTTCACGGAAATTAAGAGTTTCCGGGCCTTAATGCAGAATAAGAACCATAGACGAAAGGTAATTCATTATAGGTATGAGATAGAGGAGGGGACGGTTGAACCCATTCTAAAGAAGCCCAACTAGACCCAGTGTTCTCTACTCAACTAATAAATTTTATCTCTCGAACATAAGCGTCATATACTATATATACAAACCATAGTACACCCACAATTGAAATGGTCGACCCTAAGGAACTAACAAGATTTCAACCCGCGAAACCATCGGCAAAGTCAGAGTATCGCCTTGGAAACCCCGCCAGGCCTAAGAAGTGTTGGGGGAAAAATGTCATATTAACCCCAATAAACATCAACCAGAAGTGGATTTTACCATAAAGCTCATTGTAACAATAGCCAGTTATTTTTCCAAACCAATAATAGAACCCGCCAAATATGGCAAAGACAGCTCCCATTGATAGGACATAATGAAAATGGGCTACAACATAATAAGTGTCGTGTAAAACAACATCTAAGGAACTATTAGCTAAAATAACCCCGGTTAATCCCCCTATTGTAAAAAGAAAGACAAACCCTATGGCCCAAAGCATGGGGGTATCTAGCCTAATGGCCCCACCATAAATGGTAGCCAATCAACTAAACACCTTAATCCCAGTTGGGACAGCTATAATCATAGTAGCTGCAGTGAAGTAAGCTCTTGTGTCAACATCCATTCCACTAATGTGTTTGAAAACGCTTCAATAAGCGAAGCGTTTTCCAGCCGAGGCTTTCGCCGCGGTTCGGACTGTACCTTAATCTTGACTTATAATTAATTAACTCTAATGCCCGACACCATTTCAAAAAATCAACCCGCTTCTTTGTTCGTAATGAATGTTTTTTAAGAAGGTGTATGGCTCGAATTAAAGCCTTTTTCTCTCTCGCCTCTCATATGAAAGTGTAATCCTTTTCATTTTTTCTTATGCCCCCCCCTAATTTATCAAGGAATGGTCTTAAAACGAACCCCTCCACTTGTAATATGGCTAAGGAAAAACTTACGTCCTTTTTTTCTGGGGTATTAGGGTTATGCTTTAGAGAAACAAGGAAGGCGCCTTCCCCATCCATTAATCCTGCTAACCGAGCTCCGCCACTCGAACACTCAAGCGGGCAAATATCAACTAAGGCCTCCCTGTTTGCAACATAATATTTCCCAATCATTGAAAGTTTGACGTGGCCATACCCTAATAAACATTTTATGTGATAGAGAATTTGGGTATCTTTAAGGGGGCGAGAAATGGAAAGAGAAAGACACCCCGCGCCATGGGGTTTTCGAGCTACGCCTAAGCGGCCCTGGGTTTCAATAAACCCAATTAACCATTGTCAGGATTTCTCGCGTGCAGTCTCTGAGGATCCTAAAACTTGGGTAGTTGTAGAAAACACCTTAATCCCAGTTTTAATTTCCGGCTGGGAAACCCCATAAAAATAAGATTTTAGCTGCCTTAACCTTAGACGAGCACCTATTTTTAAGAAGGGTCTTTCCAGCATATAGCGAGATAATAAACGAAGACATCGCTGCCTCCGACGGCTGAAGTTTACCGTAAACATGTGATGTGCCCACACAATAAAGCCTAATATTCCAATAGATAACATGGCATATACCATGCCTAAATATCCAAAAATTTGATTTTTAGCAGAAAAAGTTGGTATAATTTGAGATACTATTCCAAACCCTGGAAGAATTAAAATATAAACCTCCGGATGCCCAAAAAACCAAAATAAATGTTGGAATAAAATGGGATCTCCACCCCCTGCTGGGTCAAAGAAAGTTGTATTAAAATTCCTATCTGTTAAAAGCATGGTTATTCCACCCGCTAAGACTGGTAGGGAAAGTAGTAATAAAAAGGCAGTAATTAAAATAGACCACACAAATAGCGGAAGTCTATCCATCGTTAATCCCGGGGCTCTCATATTAAATATGGTTGTTATAAAATTCATTGCCCCTAATATAGAAGACGCGCCCGCTAAATGAAGGCTAAAGATGGCCATGTCGACCGCCCCTCCCGAGTGCGTTTGAATGCCGGATAGAGGAGGGTAAACCGTCCACCCTGTCCCGACTCCTTGCTCAACAAAAGCAGAGCCTAGTAATAGTATAAGCGCGGGAGGGAGTAACCAAAAACTAATATTATTTAGTCGTGGGAAGGCCATATCGGGGGCACCAATGTATAGTGGTACCAACCAATTACCAAACCCCCCTATCATTACTGGCATTACTAGGAAAAAAATCATAATAAAGGCATGTGCCGTAACTATGACATTATAAAAATGGTCGTCCCCCAGCATAGTACCAGGGGCAGATAATTCCAATCTTATTAACATACTTAAAGCTGTGCCTATCATACCGGACCCTATTCCAAACACTAAATATAAAGTTCCAATATCTTTATGATTAGTAGAAAACACTCAACGAGTTAAAAATTTATTCATCACTGAAAATAAGGTAAATATATAAAATAACTGCCAACATAGAGTTGGACAAATTTAGAGTTCTCTTTTTCTATATTAGTAGTATGAATTCTGCTACTACTTGAGGCTAAAAATGTGGATGAGGTGGATGCACCGTTGACATTCGATGAAGCGGGCATATTTTATTCCACCTGTTTATGTCATCAACAAAACGATCTAATCAAATAATATCCACTGGCTTAACGTGCTGGGACATCTGGGCCCAATTTTCCGCTGCGTTCATAAAATGCTGAGATTCAGAATACTCCAGATTAAATAAAAAAGTAGAGTGCATCAATTCAATAATATTGAAATACAACGAAGGTTTCGTGCAGCCCTCACTCAAGTGTTGAAAGAAAAAGGCGCCAATTTCCTGAAGCAGAAGAGCGCGCTCGTAAGAATTTACGGCTCCTCTATTAGCGATTATGTTGGCTTCATATAAATGTACTAATTCATTAGCCAAAAAGACAGAGGTCGAACCTTTCGGCGTTGCTGCTCATCTTAAATGAGCAGGTAATTGAAGGGAGCCTAAATCCCCATTGAACTGTTCCTGTGCTTGAATTATACTCGCAACAGAACTTAATAAATTAATTCCATAATCATCACAATTAAACTCAATTACCTCCTTACCTACTGTACTACATAAATCTATTAATCCTATTATGTGTTCCATCATTTAACTTCCTCACCAATATAAACAAATATATAAAAATAACCACACCACATCTACAAAGTGCCAATACCAACTGGCCGCTTCAAAGCCGAGATGGTGATGACGAGTAAACTGGTGATAAACTAACCTAGCTAAACAAACAGCTAAGAATGTTGTTCCTATTATAACATGCAAACCATGAAAACCCGTAGCTACAAAAAAAGTAGAACCATAGACCGAATCTGAAATGGCGAAAGGGGCCTCATAATACTCCATTGCTTGTAGGCCCGTAAAGATAATACCTAATATAACAGTCGCTGTTAAACCATTTATGGCCTCAGTTTTTTTTCCACTGATTAGGGCATGGTGCGCCCAAGTGACGGTGGCCCCCGAACTTAATAGAACAGCTGTGTTTAAAAGAGGCACTGAAAAGGGATTTAATGGATTTATTCCTTGAGGCGGCCAAACTGCACCCAGCTCCACGGCGGGGGCTAAGCTACTATGAAAAAAAGCCCAAAAAAAGGAAAAGAAAAACAAGACTTCAGAAAGAATAAATAAGAGCATTCCATATTTTAAACCTTGTTTTACAACCATGGTGTGGAGACCTTGAAAAGTCGCCTCTCTTATGACATCTCTCCATCAAACTAACATAGTTAGAGCAAGGGTTATGGCCCCCATTAACAAAATTCAACTTTGGCTATAATGAAAATATACAACACTACCTACAGTTATAAAAAGAGCTCCGCAAGCTCCTATGTAGGGCCAAGGGCTGGGGTCTACTAAATGATAGGGATGATAAACAGTAGATTTCATTTACTTACTTTAGAACTAGGTTATACATTCTTCACTTACCCAGGGGGCCCCTCTTAACGGGGCTTCTGCATAATTATAATTTTACTTCACATCAAACAGTTCGATATAATTTTCACACTTAAGAGGCAATCAGTGATTAACTGTGAGATCTCGGACTAGGGGGCCAATGGATCGATCGTAACTTGTAAAAATAAGAGGATCGCTAATTCTTCGGTCCTTTCGTACTAGAAGATAATTATATCGATGTTTCTTCATATTGTAGATAGAAACCAAGCTGTGTTACCACGCTTTTAACTCAAATCATGTACGGCTTTAATGGACGAACAGACCAACCCTTGGGGGCGGCTGCACCCCAGGGTGCCGCAATTCAACATCGAGGTCGCAAACATCGTCGTCGATGAAACTCTCTAACGATATAACGCTGTTATCCCCATGGTAGCTTTTATTCGTTGATCGTCAACTATTCCACGCTAAGATGACGGGTCACTATAGCCCACATCCCTAAGGACGTGTCTGCTCGAGACGTCCCCCTTGCAGTCAGGCCACCGGCTATTAACTACGGACCTTAAGCTCACCTTCGTTACCTTTTAAAAGGTGGTCGCCCCAACCAAACTATCCAACTTACATTATCCCTGCGATGTTAGCTCTCTTAAAATAAAAGAGTGGTGTTTTATTAACCGGAAACGGATCCCACATTATCTAAACTTTTTATTTAAATTAAATTATTTTTAGCCATGCAAGTCTTTAGTAAAGCTCAATGGGGTCTTTTCGTCTTACAATATGGACGTAGCATCTTCACTACGAATTCAATTTCATGGAGAGTCCTCTTAAGACAGTGGGGCCTTCGTAACGCCATTCATACCGGCCAACAATTAATTGGCTATTGATTACGCTACATTATCACGGTCAGTGTTACCGCGGCCATTCAATTGCCCTTATGAAGTTGACCTTAGCCAACTCTTTTAGATACAACCATTGGGCAGGCCTCACCCTCCATACTTCAGCATTTAGCTTTAGCAGAGAGCTATGTTTTTGGTAAACAGTCGAAGCCCAAATTTTGCCGAGTTCCTTAAGAGAAGTTCTCTCCTCACTTCACCCCACTTGCGTTAGACTAGTACAGTAAAAATTTATAAATCTTTCCTGGCACTTCGTGCGTTTTTTATAAGACCCATTGACGCAGCCAGAGGGCTACTATCTTAGGGGCTGTATAGCCCAATTTGTAATTGAAGCCTTGGGGGAGTGATCCAACGATTTTTTACTCATGTTCGCATTATCACTTCTGATGGTTGGGCTCTCGCCGAACCAATATTACAGTCCGTTCTGCTACCGGGCAAATAATTTTCAAATGATTATATTTTCTTATCTTCACCCTCAGAGTTTCAGCTCAACTTTAGCCACCATAATTTTAGGAATAGAAAAATTTCTTGAGTGAACTTTTACGTCATCTTTCAAAGATGGCTGGTTCCAAGCCTACTTCCTCATTGTCTAAATTCCACATCCCTTTCACACTTGATAAGAGACTTTGATCTGTGGCTTTAACTTCTGATTAGGGCTTACCCCTTTTGACAATTGACCTTATCGCCCACTGTCTGTCTATCCATCTTAATTTTTTACATTTAGAGTTAATCCCTCTCCGAGCGATTGAACTTTATCATGTAAAATTAAGTTTCTTGGACGCACTACTTCAATAGTTTTCGCAGAAAACCAGCTATCTCCAAGTTTGATTAGTCTTTCACCCCTAGCCACAGGTCATCCGAGATTTTTGCTACAATCAACGGTTCGTTCCTTTGAACTGCCCAGGGCTAGGTCACTTGGTTTCGGGTAATTTGACTTGAAGAGGAAGCTCCCCCTTGATTTCACTACACCTTCATTTCTAAACTTAAGTTTGCCAAATTTTTCCTTGCGAACCCATTATACAAAAGGTACGACATAATATGTCTGCTTAAGGGGACTTATTTTAAGATCTTTTCAAGTCTCTTTCAGCCTTCCTTCACAGTACTCTCTCTTTCGGTGTGCACTAACATTTAGTCTTAGATGTGTAGACACCTATCTTCCACTATTAACTCATTGAAGACTTTTCCGCTTTCGCTCGCCGCTACTCACGGAAGCTCGTTTGATTTCTCTGTGCCAATTGGCCCTGGTACTTAGATGTTTCAGTTTCCAGTTTATTTCTTTGCGTTTCCGCGAAGACATCCGAGTTCAAAACTTCTCCCTCGTTTTTTCGGGCTTTCCGTCTTATTAGTGCACCCTAGCTCGCCATTCGTCCCTCTTTTTAATTTAATTGATTGTAGAGGCAGGAATTGAACCTGCATCTCCAGATGATGAGTCTGGTGACTTACCATTAGTCCACTCTACGAGATCTTTTGATCACAAGTTGCCTCTTTTTTAACTAAAGAAAAAAATTTTTGACAAAATTCATCGTTTCCAAAAACTAACCCTGAGAAAAGAGTGGATAGGGCCCCTTTTATGGGGCCCCTCACAATATAATATTCACTATTCCTCACCCATAAACATATCCCATTAGTAATAGCTCACATAATAAAAAAGTAAATAATATTAATAATAAATTCCGAAATAACTTAATTAAATCGTTCCAATTTAATTACCTACCCCCCCTTGAAAATAGCAGGCGATTTTCAATATAACCTAATAAAGGGGTTAATATTAAAAAGTAAGAGAAATAAAAAACAGAGGCCAATTGCCCCACCAGAATAAAGGGCTCTTCGACAGGCTGAGACCCTATCCAAGTAAGCAACAAAAAATCTGCAATCAAAAACCAAAAGGCAATTCGACCTAACGGCCGGAAGGTTAATCCTCTAAATCGGCTACTGTGAAGCCAGGGAAGTAAAAATAATACTAAAAGGCTAGCAAACATGGCTACTACCCCTCCCAATTTATTAGGGATAGAACGTAATATAGCATAGGCAAATAGAAAATACCACTCTGGTTGAATGTGCACTGGAGTTACCAAGGGATTAGCTTGAATAAAATTCTCAGGATCCCCTAATAAATTAGGAGCTAAGTACACAAGAGAACAAAAGAACACTGCGAACACCACTATGCCATACCAATCTTTTGATGTGTAATAGACATGGAAAGACACTTTATCAGGGTCCGACCTTACCCCGATAGGGTTATTGGAGCCATCAACATGTAAACAAATTAAATGGATGACCCCTAAAGCCGCTAAAAGGAAAGGAAATAAATAGTGAAGGCTGAAAAAGCGATTAAGTGTAGCATTAGACACACTAAATCCTCCCCACACCCATTGAACAATATCTGTGCCCACATAGGGGATTGCAGATAGTAAATTGGTAATAACGGTCGCACCCCAAAAGGACATTTGCCCCCAAGGTAAAACGTATCCAATGAAAGCCGTTGCCATTGTCAATATTAATAGTACAACACCAACACTCCAAACTTCAACTTTAGAATAACTCCCATAGTATAACCCTCGACCAATATGAATATAAAGACATAGAAAAAACATAGAGGCCCCATTGGCGTGAAAGTACCTTAATAAAAACCCATAATTAACATCACGCATAATATGGTCCACTGAAGCGAAAGCTAAACTTACATCCGCGCAATAATGCATTGCCAAAAATATTCCTGTAGCAATTTGTATAACTAAACACACCCCCAATAAAGAACCGAAGTTCCACATATAACTAAGATTAGCGGGGGCCGGTAAATCAATAATTAGTCCATTCACAATGGATAAGATAGGATTTTGTTTTCTTAATTGCACCATTAACTGAAATGTTCTTCTTAATCTAAATTAGACCTGAGCACGACTAGTTTGAGAGAAGATGTCTTGTTTCTTAGCTGTGGGGGCTACTTCTATCCCAATATCCTGGGTAAGCACTATTGCCCCAATCATGGCCACTAATAGTATAAAACTGGCTAAAATAAAGAGGTAATAACAATCGGTGTACAATATTCGCCCAATTGCCTCAATATTATGATATTTTTTTAGAAACCAAGGATAAGCTAGGTCCCACGCGCCCCATAGGCCTCTGTAAACATAAGGGCCGCCCATGATAAGCCAACTTGAAGCGATAGCCTCAAAAAAAAGGGTTCCAACTGCCAGTCCTATTGGGACATAGTTTGTCATATCTGCCTCTCCCCTCCGTCGAAAGGTTGGAGAAAAGTCTGTTAAATTTAACATCATTATCACAAACAAAAATAGGATGGCTATTGCTCCCACATATATTATTATAAACATCAAAGCAATAAAATCTACCCCCAATAAGATGAAGAGGGCCGCAGAGCTTGTAAAGGCTACTACTAGCCAAAAGACTGAGTGGACAGGATTAAGCGCAGATATAACCATTATTCCAGAAGCAACAGTCCCAAATGATAAGATAAAAAAACACATCGTAATCATTTGGTTAGGCTCCTCCAGGGCTAAATATTATAGCATTTTTAATAGGGTCGATGATTAGAGAGGGCAAAATTCCTAGAATGAAAATTAGTATTACCAAAGGAGATATGGCTAAAAGCTCACGCCTGTTTAAATCTCTTGTAAAAAGAAGGTAGTTTGAGGCAGCCCCAAAGCTGACACGATTATACAAATAAAGAGAATATGCAGCCGACCAAACCATCCCGGTGGCAGCTAATACACCAATCACTAAATTATACTCAAAAGCAGCCAGCAACGAAAAAAATTCTCCAACAAAGTTACAACTAAGCGGGAAAGCCATGTTGGTTAGTGTTAAAACCAAAAATAGACTAACAAAGATGGGCATGGAAAAAGTTACTCCGCGATAGTACTTTATGAGGCGGGTGTGGTGGCGCTCATATAAATAAGTAACAGCAATAAAAAGGGCTGAGCTCACAAGGCCGTGCGCCAACATCATAAAGGCAGCCGCTACTAATCCTTCAATCGTATGAGTAAATAAGCCTAAAGTTACAAGCCCCATGTGTGCCACCGAAGAATAAGCAATAAGTCTTTTTAAGTCAACTTGACGGCAAGTTGTTAAGCTTCCATAAATTATTGCTATAACACTTAACATAATAACAAAGGGGGCAAAATATTCGGTGGCCGCCGGTAGAATTGGCCAAGTAAACCTTAAATACCCATACCCCCCTAACTTTAATAGTATCCCGGCTAAAATAACCGAGCCTGAAACTGGGGCCTCCACATGAGCTTGGGGTAATCAAATATGGAATGGGACCTGAGGGATTTTAACTGCCAAACTTAAGAAAAACCCGGCAAAAATCCATTTTTGAGTGGGAATGGACAATTTTATGTTTAACAGGGCCTGATAGTCGGTTGTACCCACACTACTGTATAGTTGAAATATTCCCAAAAGCATAAAGACTGACCCAACAAAAGTGTAAAAAAAAAAATAATAAGAAGCTCGTACTTTTTCTTCTCTCGAACCCCACACCCCGATCAAAAGGAACATGGGGATTAATATTCCTTCAAATAATATATAAAACAGTAACAGGTCCAGCGCTGAAAAAACTCCCATTAGTAAAACCTCTAAAAATAAAAGACATAATAAAAATTCTTTTAATAAAAATCTTATTGAGTTTCAACTAATCAAAATACATATTGGGATTAATAGCGCAGTTAAAATTAAAAAAAATAAAGAAATTCCATCAACAGCTAAAAAAAGGGGGCCCCATTTAAAATTTAAAGCCGGGGGGACTATCCACTCTGTTTGATTTATGGTTTGAAATTGGCCCTCCAAATCAAAGGCCGCCCATAAAATTAAAGTGGCAGTCAAGGTTGCTAAAGATCATTCTAGAGCAGCTCTCTTTAATTTTACATTATTATCTCTCGGAATTCTCATTACGTTAATTATCCCCAAAAAAAGTAAAAGGAAAATTAAACCTAATCAATTTTTCATCTCTTGAAGAAAAGCTTATAAATCAAGTACTCATATCGGTACTTATGGATTTTTTAATAGGGCCGCTCCGATTTTAAGATCTGTCGGCGAAGCGACTGAATCATAAATGGGCTCTTAGGTAAACCTAAAACTTTACATGCAAGACCATAAGAAGTATTAGGAGAGTGGATTTTTCCCCCGTATAACCAGAGTTTCATAGCCCTCAAAGACCGAATACGTCCTCTACTAAATAGCTCTTCCCGCGGGAGCTTAATCGTAGGGGGTAATTGTTCACACCGGGCTAACTCTTTTTTATTGAATTTTTTCAAAAAAATCTCGTAGTTCTTCAAGATCCCTTGGCTACCCTGGCCCTGCCCTTTCGTTTGATAGATTGACATATCATGAAAAATATTTGATTCTGTAATATTCTTTATTAAATTTAATGCCCCTGGTCTACCATAATCGTCAGCGAAATCCAACGGGTTTGAAGTTATGACACCTTTATAAAAAAGTGGGGGCCCCCAAACCCAATTTAGAGGCATGTCCAAGATATTTTGATCAATAGGCACAAAAAACCCGGTTGGGGGTGTCAAGAACATGAAAAACCCCGGGCAAACCAAATGGATCCTCTCGGGCATTAACTCCAGCTTAGGACTCCACGACGAGGGGGCGTTTCCTACCTTTACTTCGACAGGAAAAGATAAGAAGGATCCATCCGCAAAAGTTATATCTAACGTTCCCCCTTCATTATTCATGGGGGGGAATATTACATTTTTTATCTTCTTCCCCATAAATTGGGAGAAGGAGTCTAGGAAGCGAATTTGGACGGGGCCCCTTGTGCAAATCTAAATCTTCGTGAATGAAATCAGGGTTATTGAAGGCGAAGGGCTCGGGGGGGAATTATTTCAGAGTTCCTGCAGGCCCAACGCCTTAGTCTCTCTAAGGTTAGAAAGCGCTATCTCAATTTGTCTTTCCCCAAACATAAGCTTCATGTTGGACCCGAGGATTTTAATATCTGTAAACTGCGAGGTATTGAGGGGGCTCATGGGAGTCACACTATTAATACCTATCCTAGTACATTCATCATAGGTAGTAAGGACTAACCAATCGCTATATAGGTGTAAACCGAGTAGTTTCTTTTGATACAGGTTGACACTTTGGAGCTTCTCTTCCATTAAGGCTAACTTCGGCAAGTGGACCTCAAAAAAGTTTGAAAAAAATAAGAGAGGCTCACAATGCCAATCCTTTAATAGATCTCTAAAATTATCAATTACGCTGGGCTTGAAAGGATACAGCCCCGTGTTCTCTAGTTTAGAAATTAAAGGATCTATTTCAACTTGAGCCAGAGAGGCCCGGCTGGGAAACCCGGTGGTGTACCCTTTTATATTTAAAAGGTGTGTCATATTTTCAAAAGGAGACTGGGCAAAACCTTCTACTATAGATAGAGCACCAACTGAGAAGATCCAGCTGGGCCTTGCCCAAACTTCTGGGGCGAGGCTAAATGAAGGGGAAAACTGCAGGCCCTGGGGTTCAGGCCCCATTCGGTTGAACTGAAGGAACAGTATTTCCCCCCAAAAAGATATAACCATCGTCCCCACTCACATTAAAATGAAGGCTGATCAATAGATTAATATTAATCATCTAATACCTTTAACTTTTTTATAAAGAGCAACCCTAAACATTATAAGAAAAAAGAGAATAAAGATAGTTAGTAAATAGTAACCCTTCAATAAATTCATTAAAACAGAAATTATTAATAGACTAAAAGAGAGCCTAGGATAATGTGCTAATAGAATAGCCAAACTCAAAAGCGTGGCTTTCATACAAATAAAATTATCGCCACCTGATTTAACAACGATAAAAAATAAATAGGCGATAATAATTATACTTAATAACTTCCTCTTAATTAGATTTTTTAAAGCTAATTGATCCATCTTTTATTTTAGGTCCCTTGTAAGACCCAACTGATATATTTTTCTAGAGAAACCGCCTCAATTACGATAGGCATAAAGGAGTGATTAGCCCCACAAATCTCTGAACATTGGCCATAAAAAATCCCAGGTCTTTTTATAAAAAACCCAGTTTGATTTAAGCGGCCTGGAACTGCGTCCATCTTAACAGCAAGCGCCGGGACTGCAAATGAGTGTAATACATCGGCCCCAGTCACTAAAACTCGAACATGTGTATTAATAGGAACAACTAATCTATTATCCACCTCTAATAGTCTAAAGTCACCCTTATTTAAATCGGATGTTGGTATCATGTAGGAGTCAAATTCCAAAGTTTCTGTTTGATAATCCGAATACTCGTAGGACCAATACCATTGATGGCCTATGGCTTTTATAGTTAAACCAGGGTCCATAACTTCATCCATTAAGTACAATAATTTTAAAGAAGGGAGCGCAATAAGAACTAAAATCACAGCCGGAACTATAGTCCAAATTATTTCTAATAAAGTACCATCAACTAAATATCTATGGTAAGCTTTACCACTTAGGGCTTTTAGAATCAACCACAATACTGTTGTAATAATTATGATTAATATAAACATAACTTGATCATGAAAAAAAATTATCTCCTCCATCATCGGGTCGGCAGCATCTTGTAAGCTTAATTGTCACGGCTCCGGCAAATTATAACCAAATTGGTTAATAATTAGTCAATTATTTAATAAATTTTTCATCGCCCTGAATAAAGGGAATTGATTTTATAGCCCTCCTTAGAAAGAAGGCCGGACAAGGGAAGGTTCCCCTTCCCTCACCATGTTACGACTTGCTTTACCTCGTAGGCATTCATAATCACCGAAGACATCCGAATAACCATTCTAAGTAAAGGTGACGGGCAATTTGTGCTAACACTTGTACCAATTCACCGGAACGCCCTACTTTCCGATTACTATTAAATCCAACTTCCAGTCGTCTTACAGCGACCTTCCGAACTCTTACTTTAGAGACTCACCTTCCAGGTTTCTCATTATATAAGAAAATGTAGCGCATAAAATCCCCCAACATTCGGATCATAAGACCTGACTTCCTCCGGGCAAATGCCCGGGTTGGGTCCCTTCTAGCTTAATACACGAACTTACGACGGCCATGCAATACCGGTCACAGGTTCAAGTTGGGGTAAGGTAACACGCGGACCATCGAATTAAACTACACGCTCCTCTAATCGAAATAGTGAACAGCCAAAGTTTTTGAATTTTAATCTTGCGATCGTACTACTCAGGCGGAAGATTTTACCTTTCGGGTTTGCTAAGCATCATCTTCAAAGTTCACAGTGTGGACTACCAGGGTCTCTAATCCTGTTTGCTCCCCACACTCTCATGTTTCAGCCTACCTTGTGGTAAATAGTTTTTACCTTAGGGGTTCTATTTTCTATTCTCACATTCTACCGCTCCAGAAAAATTCCATTTACCTACTTGGGTCGTTTCTTGGCCTACACATCCTTTACGCCTTTTTACTTATAAAGACCAGCCCTTAAGTTTAACCGCGTCGGCTGGCACTTAATTTGACGGGCTCAATTAAATGTGTCCTCTCTGTGTCATACTTTCGTTTATTGCACAAGATTCTCTACTGCTGCCTCTATGTGAGTCTTCCCCTTGTTTCAGTGAAAGTGTGGCTCCAGCCAAGCAGCCCATCTTCGGCAAGGTGGTCTTTTACACCACCTTCTACCTAATAAGACTCCGGCCCAGCACCTTGGATTCCGGGTTTACTCACCTGTCTGCATAGTTGCCTCTAGATCTTTTGATCATTGAGTGAACATACTAGCATGTATTAAAAGGGCCACTCGCCTTCTATATTCCCCAAAATCAAAGGACCCATTTTACTTATTTTCTAATATTAAGTGCTAATTTCAAACTACCTCTTCTAGAATAGCCCCACCGTAGCCCAGTGGGCCAATTGTAACAGCAAATTAGGGGAAATTATCATAAATCCAATTGGATACAAACTGGCCCCAATCAACAGAGATTTCCTAAAGTTTATCCTTTTTTTTTCTCTAAGGGTTTTAAGGCCCACTAAGAAAAAGGAATCGGCTTGGAAATAAATAATTTTAACTATTCTAACATAATAAACACCAGCCACCACGGAGCAAACTACAGCCAAAACTGAAACTAAGTAATACTGATAAGTAATACCAGACAATAAAACCCACCATTTACTAAAAAATCCAACTAAGGGGGGGATCCCAGCAATAGAGAGGAAAGTTAAAGCCAACGTTACGGCCAAAACCGGCTCCCTTCTCGAAAGACCGCTGAATTCCACAATTAAATTCTTTAAGCCCCCTAAAGCTAATACCATAGTAAAGGCACAGATAGACATAATGACATATAAAATCATATATATCAAACTAGCCTGCACACTTTCAAAAGACCCAATTTCTATCCCCCAAAGAACGAAGCCCATGTGCGCAATCCCACTGTAGGCCAACAACCGTTTTATTTTGGTTTGATTTAAAGCACCAAGGGCACCCACAACCATTGAAAATATCGTCCCAATCAACAGAACATTAACCACCGGTCCAATCGAAACTAAAATAGAAAATATCCCGATTTTGGGCACTGTAGCCAATAGAGCGGTGGTAGTAGTAGGGGCTCCATCGTATACATCTGGTGCCCACATATGGAAAGGGGCCGCAGATAACTTGAACAACAACGCACCCGTAATTAAGAGACCCCCTATAGGAGTCATCACACCAGAGGTATGGAAAACTGGGCCACTCCCTTGGTTAAGTATGAGATCTATACATGGGATACTAGTTCCCCCCGTTAGTCCACATAAGAGAGCACACCCAAACAAAAATAGACCTGAAGAAAGCGCACCTAACACAAAATATTTTAACCCAGCTTCGGCACTATATCCAGATCCCCTCTTTTGGGCCGCTAATATAAAAAGGGAGAGAGTTGGAAGTTCGATAGCGAGATAAACCGACATCCAGTTACTCGCAGAGACCAAAAGAATGCTCCCCAAAGCTACCATTAAAATTAGAACAGGGGCGTGGGACTCCCTTTTCTGAGAAAGAGGATCTAACATCAATAAAATAGCCAAAGCACCTACTAAAATCATTATCTTTGTGGCTATTACCCAACTGTTTATAGTTAATAGCCCATCTTGCCAAGAGGGAAAGAAATCAACGTTCGCCCAACAGCTTATAAATAACAATGTTAGAAACGATACTTTTAAAGTAGGATTCTGTACGCTATAAATAATTATTATCAAGATAAAAATACTTAAGAAAAAAGCTTCACCCATCTGCCTAAAGATGAAGGAAGGACTATTTGTCCAAACCAGAAAAACTACCGTTATCTGAAGAGAGAAGTAGATATGAGATGAAACTATTTAAAGGGGCTTATATTTTTAACCCCTTCAGGGGGGGCGGGACTTGAACCCACACTTTTAGCTTTGAAGGCTAACGGTCTACCTTAACCTAACCCCCTTTTCTAATTTTAGGGCCCTTTGGAAAATCGCCCTGGTAATATAATCTCCCTAGGTGCTCTTAAAACCTCAGATCTGGAGGGAGGGGCAGCTAAAAAGACTTTATGCATCTTGATAATCCCTGTAACTGCAACACCTCCCATTTAGAATAATATCCCTGCGGCGCCCTCCCCCGCAGGGGTGGTGTAAGGGCGCATCTCTCAAACCTTTAGATTTAATTTTAAACCAACATTAATCACAAATAAAAAATATGGCCGCGCGACAAGACCCTAAAATTTTTCCACTCAATAGATCTCTCATTTTGCAATATACCAGCTATATAAGTACAATTAAGGTTACCACCCCAATTAACATTACCAAAGCATAATTAAAGACTAAGCCCGATTGCAAATTACTAAGCTCCTGAGTAAGTTTAATTACGAATTGAGTAATCCCTTTGGGGCCTATCAACTCTAACACCCCTTTATCAAAAGTTCGGAATGTTATTAGATGGCCTAGGCTCCACACATTCTGAACCAAAAATTGATTAACAATATAGTTAAACTGTCAAGCCGAGTACAAAAAGGTGTAACTAGCAAGGCCCACGGACGAGACTGGTGCACTAAAGATTCGCGAAGAATAGTGATAAAGAACTATAGCCGATCCTGCCCCAAAAAGACTAAAGATTACCGGCATTAATTTAATAGAAGTGGGAATAATAGGGGGAAGGGTGATTTGAAATGACCAAATAATCTCTTTGGTCAAATAACCTACAAAAATGCTCCCTAAAGCCAAGAATACTAAGGGTAAAGATAAATTTCAGGGACCCTCATGAGCATGTGAGAAAACTTCTTTTTTAGAGTTGGTATTCGATATAAAAGTAAGATATACCAATCGAAGGGAGTAAGCAGCTGTTAATAAGGCAGAGAAAACCCCCAATCAATGAGCAAAAGCTAAATAATATTGATCATAAGCTAACTCTAAAATAAGGTCTTTAGAATAAAACCCCGTTAAATAAGGGAAACCCATCAAAGATAAAGAGCCAATAACTATCATAGTATAAGTAAAGGGTATTGATCTGATAAGACCCCCCATTTTTCTCATGTCTTGCTCATCAGCCAAAGCATGGATCACAGACCCGGCGCTTAAGAATAGTAGAGCTTTAAAAAAAGCATGGTTCATCAAATGGAACAAGCTTATAGAGTAATGGGAAATACCACAAGCCATCACCATATAGCCCAATTGACTACAAGTCGAATAAGCTATTACTTTTTTAAGATCATTTTGGACCAAACCAACTGTAGCGGCCATAAATGCCGTAAGAGATCCGACAATGGTCACGACCATAAAAGCCATAGGAGCTTGTTCTAATAGAGGGGACGATCTAATTAGTAAAAAAACGCCTGCCGTCACCATAGTTGCAGCATGGATCAAAGCAGACACCGGAGTTGGTATCAAGTAATTGTTACGCCACCATTTATGGTGGGGCCGTTACTCTCATAACGGATAGGACTTTTTCTTCCACTTTATAACTTGCTCACCCTAAGGCCCCCAAAAGGGGGTTATTATTATAAATGTCCTTTAAAATTTTCCTTACAATTATTTTAACTGAGTCCCTGGGCCTAGTCCTATCGGCTAAATACAATCAGAGTTTTAGGGCCTCATGGGGACAAATTCGACCTCTTAACCATAATTGCTCTTGTAAGTGCCTCGATAGAGGGGACGCCCTTTACGTTGGCTTGGTAATTCCTAATAATCGATGAAGATATAAAACTTCCCGTCTGAGATAGAGGAACTTCGCCCTCCTTAAGAATATTTCCATGCTGGCTGCTCATAATTGGGGAGGTAGTCCAGGGGGTCTTTATTTCAAACTCCCTTATAAGAGAGCGGGGGGCTTATTCTCATTCTAATCCACCTTTTAACCACTCATATACCAAGCCTAAAGTTAGAATGCCTAAAAACACGACCATAGTTCAATAACCAAAGGGGGAAACTTGGTTGTATACAACACATCAGGGAAAAAGGAAAGAAATTTCTAAATCAAAAATAAGAAAAAGGATACCAATTAAGAAAAATCGAATGGAAAAGGGCCGTCCTGGGGCTCCAAAGGGGTCAAACCCACACTCATAGGCCGACACTTTCTCTCGATCCGGCTGTTTCCCCCCTAAAATATAAGAGGCGCCAGAAATAATCGCGGAAAGAACTACACTGAAAATTAATAAAACCAAAATACCATAAAACTCAGTAAACATGCTACAACTTGATAAGGGAGAGTCCCCTCCCTTTACGTCCACAGTTAACTGGGGGGCAACCCATTTAACCCAAATAAAAGACTAGCCACCAAAATTACAAAAGCTAAACTTAGTGGTAAGTATGATTTTCATAATAAAGCCATTAATTGATCATACCGCATCCTAGGAAAAGAGGCCCTTACTCAAATAAAAAGTAAAATTATAAAAGAAGTTTTTAAGCCAAACCAGGCTGGACCACCCTTTAAATACATAATAGGTGAGAGCCACCCCCCCAAGAATAAAATCGTAGTTAAACAGCTCATCAATATTATGTGGGCATACTCCGCAAGGAAAAATAAAGCAAAAGACATAGAAGCATACTCTACGTTATAGCCCGATACTAGCTCAGACTCACCCTCTGTTAGATCAAAAGGTGCTCTATTAGTTTCGGCTAACGCCGAAGCAAAAAACATCATTGCCGCGGGAAATAGTGGGAAAAAAAATCAGACACCACTACTTTGAGCTAAGACTATTTCAGTTATATTCAAAGAGCCGACGCACAAGATAACAGCAATTATTATTAATCCAATCGAAACTTCATAGCTAATCATTTGGGCCGCCGCCCTAATGGCCCCTAAAAAAGCATACTTAGACTGACTCGCCCAGCCTGACATTAAAATAGCATAGACACTAATAGAGGAGACGGCTAATGTAAACAAAATACCTACTTTGAGGTCACTTATCATAACCCCTTTGTCATAAGGGATAATCCCTCAAGCAATTAAGGCTAAAGTGAATGAAAAAACCGGGGCCGCCACATAAATAAACAAATTAGCATGATGAGGAATCACCAGCTCCTTAGTAAATAATTTTATACCATCAGCAAGAGGTTGTAACAGCCCGTATACACCTACTACATTGGGCCCCTTCCTAGCTTGCATATAACCTAAGACCTTCCGTTCGGCTAAAGTTAAATAAGCCACTGCTACAAGTAACGGGATAACTATTATTAAAATTTTTAAGATTAAGCGGATTGTCTCAACGACCATCAAGGAAACGAGCTTCCTCATAGGATCCGAAGTGGATTCACATAAAGTCTCTGAGGTACCAACAGCGAAGAAGAGCATAGGCCCTAGCCACCCCATAAACCAATTTATTAAGTAGTATCTCTAACTCCCAGCTTTGTTACCGGCCGATAGACCCTCGAGGTCTTTCCAGCATATAGTGGATTTATAATCAAGGCTAATTACTTAGACAAGACGGCCCAACGCCAACCTTCCATTGCATCCGGCAACCAAGTGTGTAATCCCAATTGTGCAGACTTACCGACTGCACCTATGAATAAAAACAAACATATTAGAGTAGTGTTATTAGAGGGGGATAGCGCCACTGTATTAAAAGTAGAAGCAAAGTCTAAACACCCAAATTGATCCCAAATGGCCAACATAGCTAAGACAAACCCAATATCCCCCACTCGATTAACCAACATGGCCTTTATAGCTGCCTTATTAGCCTCGATTCTGGTCAATCAAAAGTTTATTAATAAATAGGAACACAGTCCAACACCCTCTCAGCCAATAAAAAGTTGTGGGAAATTATCGCTGGTAACTAATAAAATCATAAAAAATGTAAATAATGATAAATAGGACATAAATCGAGGGACATGGGGATCACCGTCCATATAGGCGGTAGAAAAAATATGTACCAAAGTAGATATGGCAGTCACAACAAGTAACATGGTTGCAGTAAGAGCATCAAATTGTAAGCCAAAGTAGGCAGTTACTAAATCTGAGTCCAACCACCGCCATAATTTTATGTACGTAGTTGAGGAATTTAATGTAGTTTCATAAAAAATCAAAAGGGACCACGACAAACTTATAATTAAACAACTTGAAGTAAAAATTCCAGCACCCCTTTCACCTATCTTTCTACCAAACAAACCTGAAGTTAAAGCCCCCAAAAGGGGGACAGTTAAAACTAAGATATACAT